TCTGATGTCCATATAAAGGACACGACGAGCATAAATACCCTCTTTAACTTCTATTCTGACAGACTGAATATCTTTTATAAGGAATCGGAGGAAGATGCGACGATTTTTTCCAGGAAATCCCCAACGAAAAATACACACTATTCCTTCTTTTCTATCGAATCGATCATAACCACTACCTACATTCCACGAAATTGTGCACCACAAATAGGAGCTAATAAAAAGACCGGCGATCCCATAGAAAGACATCACGATCCCTTGTGGAAAAAAAAGAATTTGCTGAGACGGAAATAAAGATATCAAATTTCTACCAAGATAACTAGAAGTTCCAACCAATAAGAATCCTAATGAACCTAAAAAAAGGATAATGGCCCACCAGAAATTACTTGCTTTTCGAGACCCCATTATAGGTTCTATCCATATATGTTCTGATCGCCAACTCATACTTGATCCAGTTGTATTTTATTGAAATTGAGAAAAGACCCCAAATGAATTTGACTTTACTCTTTTTGTTTCCGAAGTAACTCTCATCAACTAGCACTAGTTTGATGTGAACCTTTAGGAGTCATTCATCAAATTGGTTAGATCTAAAATCTAAAATAATAACAGACCTTTCATATGATCCTACTATAGATATCGACATACATATAGATACGCTGACTTTACATTTCAGCCATCCGGCGATCCTGATCTATTTGAAAATAGCTAAAAGTCATTTACCCATATAGCATTTTCTGCAGGCATAAGAGCTTTTCTTTTATGTTCGGTGGAAGCCACATGTTATATCATATTCCACGAAATAGATATCTGTGTTATGATACAAGTCTAAGTTTGAAAAAAAAAATGGATGAGATTGGATCCCATCGGATCTACACAATCTTGTTTTTTTGAACATGAAGAAATAAAGAAGCCATTGCAATTGCCGGAAATACTAGGCCTATTAAAGGCACAAAAATAGAGGGAAGGTTGAGAGTTATCATAGAATGGGTACCTCGATTTACTATTTTATTTTTACCTGTTTTTATTATTTAAAATGATAAAGATATCTTATAATAATTATAATTAAGAATTGGAATTCTTATTAATTCGTAGATATGGTAGAAAATTACTATCTATAGATAATGCTATAGATAATGAAAATCGAATTCAAAATTAAATTTAGTATATATAAGTATATAGTGAGTATATATAATATATCTCTAACTGAGTATATATACTAAGCACAAGGAATGTCGAACTAAATAAATGGACCTATTCATGGTTTTTCTACATGAAAGATATATATGATAATCGACTTTCATATTATTCTTCTTTTCTTCGTCTTTTGTTCTTGTCTTCTAATTTAATAAAGAAAAAGTTTCTTACAAATTAAAGTTTCTTACAAATTATCGAAAGATTCGTTAGAATCCAATCCAACCGGGATTTCTAGTCAAAATGGGATTCTCGGAAGATATAGAAAGATGTAAAACTCTATTCTATATTTTCATTATATATACATATGTAAGACGGGAATAGGAAATTCGTTTTATTCGCCTAATTTCATGAAAAGAAGAATTCACTCTTTTATTTTGTTGATAGAGGGTTGTTGATTACTAATCAACAATATAGGTAAAAAAAAAAGAGTTATCCGAAACTTTTGATTCTTTCTACAAGTAGATCTTATGTCACCAAATAAAACTCAATTCTTTTTATTTTTACTTGGATTCCTATAAACTAACTACTTGTTTGCTACAAATAAAATAATTGAACTTAATGTTCTACTTGATTGAATTTTGATTCAAAGGAAAGAAAGCGTGGAGCTGAAATAATTCACTTAGAACGCTTTTTAAAAGATTACGTGGTACGATTAGATCGAATAAGCCCTTCTGGAATAAATATTCAGCCGCTTGTGAACCTTCAGGTACTGTTTTATTTAATGTTTGTTCAATTACTCTTTTACCTGCAAATGCAATGTAGGCATTGGGTTCAGCAATAATGATATCCCCCAACATACCAAAACTCGCTGTCACCCCACCAGTAGTAGGAGATGTAAGGATTGATACATAGAATAACTTTTTATTTGATTGATAATCATATAAAGCAGAAGAGATTTTAGCCATTTGCATCAAGCTCAAACTTCCTTCTTGCATGCGTGCCCCCCCGGAAGCACACACTATAATAAGAGGTAGAAATTTCTTAGTAGCGTACTCAATCAAACGTGTGATTTTCTCCCCGACTACGGATCCCATACTACCCCCCATAAACTGAAAATCCATAACCCCAAGTGCTACGGGAATACCGTTTAGTTGACCTATGCCTGTTTGAACAGCCTCAGTTAATCCTGTCTTTCTTTGATAAGAATCAATACGATCCTTATAAGGCTCCTCCTCCGAATGAAATTCAATGGGATCCAGAGAGACCATGTCTTCATCCATAGGATCCCAAGTACCTGGATCAATCGAAAGTTCGATTCTATCTGAACTACTCATTTTCAAATGATATCCACATTGTTCACAAATATTCA